AAGGGGGAAAGATCCCTCGGATAGAATCATTCGATTATATTGACAATTTCAAAAACTTATACATACTATGATCATAGTATGATGGCCGTTGGTCAAGCAGGCCCCCATCGTCTAGTGGTTTAGGACATCTCTCTTTCAAGGAGGCAGCGGGGATTCGAATTCCCCTGGGGGTAGGGTACTACGAAAGGAAGTTGATCATGGATTACCAATAAGTCTAAAATTTATTCTTCCTGGGTCGATGCCCGAGCGGTTAATGGGGACGGACTGTAAATTCGTTGGCAATATGTCTACGCTGGTTCAAATCCAGCTCGGCCCAATAATTCGCCAATCCGCCATGAGATGATATAACCCCCTTTGTACTTCAGAAATACCCGATCCGGAGATAAAAAAGAATCAAATTTTCTGCTAGATCCCGTATTTCCCTGGGATTGTAGTTCAATTGGTCAGAGCACCGCCCTGTCAAGGCGGAAGCTGCGGGTTCGAGCCCCGTCAGTCCCGACGGATCCAATAAATATATCAATAAATCTCTCCCTTTTTATGAAGGGGACCGGGGCAGAATTTCATTGTCAAAGCAAAGGGGAAATCCTTATTTCTTTTTTCTTTCCTTTTGGTAGGAGAAAGACATATGCGGTTGGATTAGTACAATTATTGGTAGCGTTATAGTCAGTATTCCAAGAAATGCTGGCCTTTTCGATTGCCCCCGATGCATGTAATGGAATCTAGTACTATACCTTTTTGAGGCGCGCATACACAAAGGGAATTTCTTTCTTGTACAATACAAAATTGAATATAAGAAAATACTTTCCAGAAAAAATAAAAAAAAAATTTATTTTTCTGGCTACGGATTTATGGAACCTCACTTACTAGTTTGAAGTTGAAAAATAGATTTCATGCAAATCGCACACTGAGCTTTTGGTATAGGTGTCCCGGGGCTAATAATCTACGAAGAAAGGAGGGGGAAGGACAGACCAACCAAAAATCCTACTCCTCTTAGAAAGGGGAATGAATCATTTTTCCGATTTTTCATTTTGTTTTAAGGCCCCATCGACGAAAGAACAAATCGGAAAATAGTAAATTTGATGAATATTCATTTTATACGGTCTCATCTTTATCACACTTCTTTGTCTTCCAAGTCAAAAATAGTTTCGTTCTAAACTCCTTTCTTTTTCCATTTAGCTTTTATTGTTTGTTTGGGTTTGTAACTATGTGACCACTAGAAGTGGAAGAGCTATTTGATGAGACTTCATCAGATGATTGTACAAGAAGGAACTAGATAGATTAGAGAGAAAAAAAGAACAGATGATAAAAAATGATAAATAAATAAAGGAATTTTGGATTGGGTCAGGAATCCAAGTTTGGGGCGGTATGGATAAAAGAACTTCCTATGTTATACTATTCAATTCTCGACGACGAATTGATTTGATAGTTCAGATATTGTTATTCATGATATTGATCCGATTCAAGATCATCGAGAGGTAATATTCATTCATTGAATTTACAGGCCAAAGATTTATCATCTCTATGGGATTAAATCCCGAGTTATTGCGAAGTAAAAAACCGATGAGATTATGGAAGTAAATATTCTTGCATTTATTGCTACTGCACTATTTATTCTAGTTCCTACCGCTTTTCTACTTATCATTTACGTAAAAACAGTCAGTCAAAACGATTAATTATTAACTAATTTGAATGAAACTTGACTTCTGAGTTCTTAGCCAAAATTGACGAAATAAAATGAAAAAGATTCCAATTTCATGTCTTAAATGAAATGAGTGAACTAGAATCGGCAGTATTCTAATAGATAGATAGTATGGTAGAAAGATTCATCTATTTCTTTCTACCATACTATTTATTAGTTAGATTGTAGGCCCCCCGGAATAAAATAAAGATAGAGGCTGCATTTGATATGGATCTATAGATCAATCTACAATATTATCTTGATATATGTGAATATCAATTCCATATATGGGATTGACATAGCATCCAATTCCATTTATTTGCTATATCTATTTGTTCTGATCAATCTGAATTACTCTTATGTCTTATAGTTTGAATTACTATATTTTTTATTTCCGAATCTCGGTATCTATTGAAAGAATCAAATCAATGAAGGAAAAGCGATAGATATAGGCATATTCAAAAAATCACGTAGTAATCTTTTTTAACATTCCCAAGAAGTAATTGAGTAAACCATTGACAGTAGTTCCACGGGCATCGAAAAGGAAGAGTAAATCTCACTGATTTTTAACGCCTGAACCATGATATGAAATAAGTCGATAAAGTATAAATCCAATTTAAAAAATTCGAAAGCGGTAAATGCGCAATACAATATGTGACTCACCTGACGATCTTATTCTGCATAGTATCTCGTTAGACAATCACTATGTTTATATCCTTTCTTTCTCATACAAAGTGCGTATACACTTAACAAAGCTACTTCTTCTTTGAACAGTAAAGAGAGAAACAAATAAAAAAAGGGTCCGGCCCTCCTCAGTATCACCTAGTAAGAGGCCGTTGATTGGAATAGAAAATTTAGGAAGAATTAGGTTCGAATAAATTTCCTGGGATCCTCTTCCTTTCGAACTACAAACATGGGAATCGTTGAAATAGCTCTTTGATTGAAAGAGGATGATTCCTATAATACATTACTCCAGTCGAGTCCAATGGAATTTCAAAATGAAGATATTTTTATTTTGTTCCAAACGTGTTGCAGAACGATCTAGAAAGCAATTGATATTGATACAGTTTGCTTCCTTAACTCAATTAGTAGGACCCCTAGAGTCCACTCCTTCCCCACACTACGAGTGAAAGAGAAAAAGTAAAGACTACCATTAAAGCAGCCCAAGCAAGACTTACTATATCCATATGAATTATGTCCCCTATCTCTATAAATATAACGGAATTGTTCCATTATTCCTCACTAATAATAGTGGAATCAATGGCGCAGAGTCAAAAAGAACGAAGACTATTAATAAACCAATCCAATAAATTCGCTCATTTTATAATAAATTCCTATATGATTTCTAATCGGGAAAGATTAAACACAAGCAAAATCCGCAGTAACATCTCAAGGGAATGTTACTAATGGAACATGTAGGAATAATAGGTCCTATTCTTTTTTTGTTGACCCTCATTTCAATTGATTTGATTGGATGCTTGAGCACTCAGAGATTTTCGTGAGTTCCTCGTATATAATAAAGTATCTTCCGCCCCCTTCCACAACTATTTAGATTTCCTATCGGGCTCTCCAATCTAATCCAAGGTCCAGTCATTATACAATGGATTAATAATATAAAATTTTGATTTGTAGTAGAAGGTAATTGCGAAGTCTTGATAGCCCCTCTAGCATTCGAATATTTCCTTGAAGCCTAAGCCTAAATATGCAAGGATATTTGAAATTTTTTTTGAAAAACCCCCAGACCAGATGTTTAGAATCAAACAAGTATCAACAGTCTGCTTTCTCTGCTTCTGCTGGGGAATCATTCGGCGGGTTATATCAACAGAAGAAAAGAAGAGATTTCTAGTTTTTTGTTGATCAGGCGACACCCGGATTTGAACTGGGGAAAAAAGGATTTGCAGTCCTCTGCCTTACCACTCGGCCATGTCGCCAAAATGCTACAAATACAAAATAGATGAAAACTTTCCCGGATTACTGAACTGCTTTTTTATTGTACTTGCACCTTGAGTTCTGTTTTCCTTAATTTTTCCTAAAAGTCAAAGAAATTCTAATCCTTCTTCCCTTTTGATTGGGTTTGATTCATCCTTTCAATTTCTCGATTGAGTCTATCTCAAAATTCATAATGTTCAAAACTTTCTCTTACCTTTCTATTGAAAAATCAAATGTGGATTTTCAGTCGCAAAATCCAAAATTCAACTTTATGAAAATAGGAACCATTAACTATTGACTTAGAATGCATGAATGATTCTTGGATTTGAATCTCCAAATTTTGTTTTCCTAATGACATAAGAAAATACAACTTGATATATAACTAATCAGTTCAGTATGGATTTTTTCAATCAAAAAATCCTTCTCAATTTTAATTATTAATAATAATTATAACAACATCTCAATTTTAATTATTAATAATAATTATAACAACAATTATGAGTATATGTAAACCCCCTAAGAGAAATTGTTAGACGGATATATATTATTTATATATGTTCCCGATATAGAATTATCAGATATCAGAAAAGTATCATACTTCAATTTGAATTTTGAATTGAATAGAAAATTAAAATTCTGTTTTCGTAGAGCGCAACCTGTGTTGCCCCGAATAGAACATAGAACGACAATAAAACAATAAAAGAGAAGAAAGACGGATATTATAGATATCTCCACACGTGTTTAAGCCATACAAACCTTCTTTTCTTGTACACCTCACAATCGTATTCTACTCAAAAATCCGTAAACAAAATCTCTCTCTTCTCTTCGAATCATTTTTTGAACAACGAAATCCATAACATAAAGGGGGGTTAAATGCTAAAAAACCGATTCTAATTCTATATATTCTTTCTGATTTTTATGCCTTTATCTCAGCGAAAAGATCAAATGTCCAATCCATTTATTTTTCTGGTATTCAAGCAGGTTGGAATATGTATTATCATAATAATGGTAGAAATGGAATCATTTTTGTTTTTATATTCTATACAAAATCCTATAACTTAATTAATAAGTCTAAGTAGCAGAAGTCTGTTTCTAGGGATGTTTTATCAATTTCTTTCCATTTGTATCTGTTGAAAATTCCAATAAATTCCAATTCAATTCAATTTAAGTAGAAAATTCTCTTTCTTCCTCCGTTCATACGTATTTCATACATTCCAGATATGGAGTTGGGTAAAATTTCATGTGATTCGGTAAACAAAATAGAAATGCCATCATTGCTAGATCATTTATCTAATCTATCTAATTAGATGAAGAATGAACCAATAGTGGTATTTTTTGATAAATGGGAAATTTAAAATGCTCGGGGATGGAAATGAGGGAATATCTACAATAC